TACTTGTTAGAATCGAATCGATTGAATTATTGTTCAGATTGAAAGGAATCAAGATTGATAAGGAGTTGGTTAATGATGCTGGAACATGTACTTGTTTTGAGTGCCTATTTATTTTCTATTGGTATTTATGGATTGATCACAAGTCGGAATATGATTAGAGCCCTTATGTGTCTTGAACTTATATTAAATTCAGTTAATATAAATTTTGTAACATTTTCTGATATTTTTGATAATCGTCAATTAAGAGGAAACATTTTCTCAATTTTTGTTATAGCTATTGCAGCCGCTGAAGCAGCTATTGGACCTGCTATTATTTCATCAATTTATCGTAACAGAAAATCAACTCGTATTAACCAATCAAATTTGTTGAATAAATAGTATTAATCATATAAATAAAAATTCGAATAGGCATAAATTAATTCAAATTAGCAGGTTTGATAGGTCAAGTATGATCATGGTTGCAAAAAAAGAAGAAATCAAAGTATTTTGGCCCTAGCTCCTAAATCAATTCGGAAGTAGATTGATTCTGATCACTCATTGATTCGTCCAGTATCTAAATATAGGATCCACTTCTCAGTTAGTTTACTAGATCGAAATCTTATGATGTTCAAAACTGTATAGATACAATGTCACATTCAGTAAAGATTTATGATACATGTATAGGATGTACTCAATGTGTTCGAGCGTGCCCCACTGATGTATTAGAAATGATACCCTGGGACGGATGTAAAGCTAAACAAATCGCTTCTGCTCCAAGGACCGAAGACTGTGTTGGTTGTAAGCGATGCGAATCTGCCTGTCCGACCGATTTCTTGAGTGTTCGAGTTTATTTATCGCAAGAAACAACTCGTAGTATGGGTCTAGCTTATTGATACGTTCGATAAAACTCTCCTTGAATTCATCTTTTTTTTACCGACGAAATCCGTGCTCAAAATCAAATAAAAATATTTTGAGCACGGATTTTTCTGGCCCAAATGTATCTTGTCTTTACCACGAATCATTTTCCTTTATTAACAATAATTGTAGTTTTGCCAATATCTGCAGGTTCATTAATTTTCTTTCTTCCACATATAGGAAATCGACTAATCCGTTGGTATACTACATGCATATGTATTTTAGAACTTCTTCTAACGACTTATGCATTCTGTTATCATTTTCAATTGGATGATGCATTAATCCAACTAGTGGAGGATTTCCAATGGATCGCTTTTTTTGATTTTCATTGGAGATTAGGAATAGATGGACTTTCTATAGGACCTATTTTACTGACGGGATTCATCACGACTTTAGCTACTTTAGCGGCTCGGCCTGTTACTCGAGATTCTCGATTATTTCATTTTCTGATGTTAGCAATGTACAGTGGGCAAATAGGATTATTTTCTTCTCGGGACCTTTTACTTTTTTTCCTGATGTGGGAGTTAGAATTAATTCCCGTTTATCTACTTGTATCCATATGGGGAGGAAAAAAACGTCTGTACTCAGCTACAAAATTTATTTTGTATACAGCGGGTGGGTCCGTTTTTCTTTTAATGGGAGTTCTGGGTATCGGTTTATATGGTTCTAATGAACCAACACTTAATTTTGAAATATTAGCTAATCAGCCCTATCCTGTGGGCTTGGAAATACTATTATATATTGGATTTTTTATTGCTTTTGCTGTCAAATTGCCAATCATACCCCTACATACATGGTTACCAGATACCCATGGAGAAGCACATTATAGTACTTGTATGCTTCTAGCCGGAATCTTATTAAAAATGGGAGCGTATGGATTAGTTCGAATCAATATGGAATTATTTCCTCATGCTCATTCTATATTTTCTCCTTGGTTGATGATAGTAGGTGCAATGCAAATAATCTATGCAGCTTCAATATCTCTGGGTCAGCGGAATTTAAAAAAAAGAATAGCTTATTCCTCTGTATCACATATGGGTTTCATAATTATAGGAATTGGTTCTATCACTGATATGGGGCTCAACGGAGCCCTTTTACAAATAATCTCTCATGGATTTATTGGTGCTGCACTCTTTTTCTTGGCCGGAACTACTTATGATAGAATACGTCTTGTGTATCTTGACGAAATGGGTGGAATAGCTATCCCAATGCCAAAAATATTCACGATGTTCAGTAGCTTTTCGATGGCCTCCCTTGCATTACCAGGTATGAGTGGTTTTATTGCCGAATTAATAGTATTTTTTGGACTACTTACTAGTCCAAAATATTTTTTAATGACAAAACTACTAATTACTTTTGTAATGGCAATTGGAATCATATTAACTCCTATTTATTTATTATCTATGTTACGCCAGATGTTCTATGGATACAAGATATTTAATGTACCAACCTATTATTTTTTTGATTCTGGACCGCGAGAGTTATTTATTTTGATCTCTATTTTTTTACCCGTACTAGGTATTGGTATGTATCCTGATTTTGTTCTTTCACTATCAGTTGAAAAGGTTGAAGTTATTCTATCTAATTCTTTTTATGGATAGTTGTGATGAATAAAAAAGAAAAAAAAATATTATTTTTTTATGTTCGTTGTACAATGAAAAAAAGATTTCTTCTCTTAGGTTAAGTAAAAAAAATCAATTTGAACAGGCGAGAACCTTGTGAATCACTACACTATTAAATTCATAGGGTTCTCGCCTGTTCAAATTGATTTTTTTATCTGATATGTGTTGTCCACTTTTCTATTCCTATTCATCATAACCCCTTAAAATTAATTGTGTTTAATTCAATTATATGTTAATGTAAATAAACCATAACTATGTAGTCCTATTCCTAATAGATTTATCCCAAAATAGCATATCCAAATTATAAGAAATCCAATAGACGCCACAATTGCTGAATTGGTACCCTGCAATTTTATATTTGTTCGAGTATGTAAATAAATCGCGAATACGATCCAAGTAATAAAAGCCCAAGTTTCTTTTGGATCCCAACTCCAATAAGATCCCCATGCTTCGTTAGCCCATACTGCTCCAGAAAGAATTCCTATGGTTAAAAAGATAAATCCTAGACTAATAACCCGATAACTCCAATAATCCAATTGTTGAATCAATTGGGACCTGTAATAATTAAAAAGAGAAGGGTTTTTGAAAATAGTACTTCGTTCGTTCATGTATTCAATTTCACCAAAGAAAAAGGAACCGTTGAAATTTAAAAAACGATTACTCGTAGAAAAAAACTTTTTCTTTTTTCTAACTGTAATAACTATAAGTGATACTGATAATAATGATCCACATAAAAGGGCAGCGTAGCCTAATATCATCGTACTTACGTGCATTATTAACCACTCAGATTGAAGAGATGGTACTAATACTGTGGATTTGTGTATTTCAGTTAAAAGACCTGAAGTAGCAAAGCCTTGGGTAAAAATAGCACTTGGGCCAATTATTGTGCTTATAATATTTTTATTTTTTTTGAAATACAGAACTATCTGAATAAGGGAAAAACTCCAGGAAAGGAAAATTAATGATTCATATAAATCACTTAGTGGAAAGTGTTCCGAATAAATCCAACGAGTAACTAATAATCCTGTTATAGAGAACAAATTCATTATCATGCCCTTTTCAGATGAATCATATAATTTTACGATTTCATCGACTAAAAAAGTTATCAAATGAATTATAAGTACAATTGAAACGAGCGAAAAAGAAATATGAGTTAATATATGCTCTAAGGTTGAAAATATCATAAGATTATAGGAGTCCTTTAATTATAAAATCCATATGTAGGGTTGGATTCATTATAGGATCTATTTACTTTTTTTAGGAGATGACATGCCGCCACTCGGACTCGAACCGAGATGCTCTAGCACTGCTTCCTAAGAGCAGCGTGTCTACCAATTTCACCATAGCGGCTTATCTTGAACTCATAATAGTCTATGTATAAGCAATCGTCTAGATTTAAGAATTCGATTGGTTGCAATATTTTTTAGGAAAGATTCAAATTGATGAATAAAAATTTCTTCAACATAGGTATTTGAAGGTTCATTATTTTAGTTTAGAGTCTTCATTTTGATTTCGTGCATCTTATTTTATACTCTCGTCAACTTGAATTCTTGCAAAATTAAAAAATCCTACTATCAATTCAATTAAGGGAGATTTTTGTTTTAATGAACTATTTCAAAATTTAGTTGCTCTCAAAAATCGAAAACAAAAAATGCAGTTTATCAATGAATATTAATAAAAAAAAATCCATTTTGAATCATTCACAATTGACACATTATTTATCCAGAATAATTTCAATAAATATTTTTGAATGGATTCATCACAAGAGATATTAGGACGGTTTATATAGGAATTTCGAGGAAATCAAAAATTAAGAAAGTTACACAAAAGGGTTTATAATTTTAGTTTCCATATATTTTAGTAACGAAAGATATTCGCTCTTCTATAGATATAGAGAAAGTTAATATCTAGAAAAAATAAAAACTTATATTATTGGAATAAATTGGTTGATGGGGAAGATAATACTCCCCACCTTGAAAATGAAAAGATATACTAAAAAAATCGAGTATCTTGTGTTTTTTTGTTAATAAAAAGAAAGTTATTCTTTTTTTTTCGAATTTGTTAAAAGAGTTTTTTATATATTCTAGATTCTCAAAGCGGCGAGAATTCCATTTTATATTGATTAACTCCGATAGGGAATGAAAATCGAGAATTTTATTTTTGAAATGAAATCAGTCAATTTTTCGAGTCAGCCCGATTCAGATTATTTCAACGTTTTACTATTTATTTTATTTGTTTGTCGCACAAAAAAACTTTTTGAATTCCCGGTAGAAAGAGATTTCCCTAAGGAAAACGCTTTTAACGATGCACAATACCCATTCCTTTTCCAAACATTTTTTCGAATACGCTTTTTTGATACAGAAGTACGCTTTTTTGGAACTGCCATTGAAATTAAAATTAAGAGATTACTCATTGGTATAGCTGGATGTGAAAGACATCTATTGTTCAAAATAAGTATACGTTTTCCTAATTCATTATCGATTT